TAGTGTTCGAGGTTTGATGGCCTTGACTTTCCAGTTGCAAATTGTAAGCGGAAAGAGGCTAATCCTAATTAGGATAGGCTGAGCTTGACTAAAAGTACGATGAAGGGTCAGAGCTGCGGGAAAGAACTCGCTTTCAAGGACTAAAAGGCTGTCCCTAAAGTGGAGAGCAGTCCTACTCTAAATCTTTGCTTTATTGGACTCCCTAAGTAGTATAGCTCAACGGTTGTAGCAGTCCGACTCAAAAGTGGAAAAGCAACCACCTACGTCGATAGAGTGAGAGATAGGTCTCATACTGCCTCTTAAGGTTAGTTCTATGCCTCACAACAACTACCTCAGATTCTAAATCCGTCTTTAGATCAGAAGTAGATGCCTCTTCCAGGGCTCTGTTTAGGCCTTTCTCGTATAAGCAGATGAAAGGAAGTTGAGAAGCTTGTTGACTAGGCCGCAATTTTCTTTAAATCGTCTTGGTTAATCTATGATTTCATTCATGAATCTTCCCTTTGTGGAGATAAAGAAAGATCATTCATACTAATAGCAGTCAGTCAAGAACTACCAGGAATGTCTTTACATTATGTATGTCTTTTTCACCTCTCTAGTGACTTCCTTGCCTGCATCTCCTGTCAACAGCTAGTTAGTCCTCTTCGCCCTAATGAATAAGCTGGAGAGGCTAGGTCTTGCTTGAAACCAGTAGAGCAGTAAGCCTGAAAGCTTTCCCGTGTAACTACCAGGACCTGGATGAATTTAGTCCTTAATGTGTCCAGCATAACACCTTCTTAAAGCCACTCGCGGCATACTGAAAGCATTCGTTTTAGCCTCCCGCTTTAGTCTCCCTAACGGTCGACCTTAGTCTCGCTCCTCAGCTCGACGGTTGTAGCACTTGTCCGAGTAAAAGATCAAACAACAACGGACTAAGTCTAATCTCGTATATGACGACTAATCTCATTCTGGGGCAATGTCGTATGTGACGATCAATCTCTTTCTCAACCTGTTGACTTAACGGTTTGACCGTTCCACTCGTGCTTCTTGAAAGGAAAGAAAGAGCTCGACTGTTAAGGAGAGGGAGCACTGAGCTACACTCATTATGCCCGACCATTCCGACTCGTAAGTCACTTTATAATCAATGTATAGAATAACTTAGATTCAGTCCGGGCATTAGGTGTACATTTCTCTGTGCTAAAGGGGGTTATGTGAGGCTCCACTCTATCCTGTTGATAGCTGGAGGAAGAGGGAAAATAGGAAGAATACCCTGCTTTAGGGGGACTCAAGTAGATTCCCTCATCTTTCGCAACTCGATTCCCTCATCCATAAGGACAATGGGAAATACGAATCCCTAGGACAATGGAATTTATACCTTTCCTTCGAGTGCCCATGCCATTAGACTATGTACTGGGCTCTCTAGAAGGTAAAGCAGGAAGAGAGTAGCTGACATCAACCATAAAGCCCACTCTATCCTGCTGCCCAGGAAGAGGGAAGAGGTCAAAAGTAAGATACTATTTAGAATACCATTATGAATTTCATTTTTTTTTATCCCTATAGAGTCGCATATTTGGGCAGGGTCTTTTTTAGAATGTCTTTTGGAGCTCTAATGGAGAAGAGAGACATCATTGGGTGTCATGGGAGACCTTTTGTTGTCCTAAGGAGGAAGGGGGTGTTCTAATTCGTTCGTTACATCAAGTGATGCAAGCCTTGCACATAGGCGTGGAATTCTATACTATAAAGGGGACTCTCTTTTCTTTGGGCTATGTTCATGCGAAGCAAATATGGTGCCCCTCACAGGGCTGTTCTCTCTTCAATTCCTAGGAGTGCTTCTCATTGTTGGAGAGCCATCCATGCCCAGCTGGACTTTGTTTTCTCCCACGCCTTGTGGTCTATCGGTAAAGGTAACATTTTTTTTTGCATGATATGTGGTTGAATTCTCCTCTGCAGGTAGACAACCCTCCTCGGCCTCATATCTCTGTCAAAGAGGCCTTCAATGACCCCGGATGAAATTATGAGTATTTTGCTATCTCCATTCAATAAATTCAATCTATGCGGGGCTGTCTTTCTGAGGTTTATGAGGGCAAACTTCACTGGCTACTTCATCCTGATGGATGCCTTCTCTGTTTCTAGTGCATGGGAATCGACGCGGGCTTCTCATCCTTCTGTCTACTGGTGGAAATATGTTTGGAATAAATGGGTACACCCAAAAATTGCAGGTTTTGTTTGGCGACTTATGCATAAGGCAATATCCACTGATGAGCGTATTAAGTCTCTGGGTTTTCGGTTTCCCTCTTGTTGTCTTTGCTGTTCCAGCCCTCATAGTAAATCCATCTCGAATCTCTTTGTTCAAGGAGAGCTGGCTGCATCCCTTTGGTCCTTCTTCGCGTCTCATCTTAACATCTCAATATCCCAAGCTCAGTCTCTCGAGCAGCGTCTTGAGTCTTGGTGGACTGATACTATTTGCTCCCAGTATTCTTTTTTACGCAATTCTGTTGCTTTATTTATCCTACGGGAAGTTTGGAAAGACCGCAATTCCATTATTCATGACAATGTAAAGCTCAATATAGTGAAAACGAGACAGCTAATTTTGAAGTGGCTGCTTGACACTGTGGTTCTTTTCCACCCGGCTGGGTTTACATGATCAAGCTTGCCTTCATGCTCTTCAGGTTCCTATTATTTCCCCTAAACCTAAGAGGGGACGTAGGGTTAGCATCCACCTGATATTGGCTCTTTCAAACTCAATGTGGACGGTTCCGCTATAAATGGATTCATAACAGGGGGTGGTGTTATCAGGAATTACCAAGGTCAGGCTATTTTTTTTTTCGGGTAAGAACATGCAAGCAGAAGCTCGGGCGTTAATCACTGGCTTGGATCTTGCCTCCCAATTAGGCATACCCCTCTCATGTATGGAACTTGACGCTCAAGTCTTGTTGCATTTCATTCATACAGGGAGCTCCCCTTGGAACTTGGTATCTTTGACGCGATCATGCAAGTCTCTCTTATCTCCTTCATGCAATCTTTCCCGCATCTTGCGAGAAGGGAACAAAGTAGCAGATTCGCTGGCATCCTTTGCTCACGCTCATAGGGACAGCATGGTGTTCTACTCAGAAGATCAGTTTCCCACTTGCTGCAAAAGTCATCTGCTTCATGATGCTTTGGGCTTATATAGCTTCCGACCATCATAGGTCTTTTAGCTCTTTTCTTTATGATTATGTAGCCTATGGGCCTTTTCTTTGGAGGTTTGGCTTAAATCCCCCTCCAGTTACTTTCATTTTAGATCCTATTAATTTAAGGCTTTGCCTTTCAAAGAAAAAAAATAAAAAAAGAAAGAACAAATTCGAACCGGCCTTTCCTTTGATAGTCGACAAGCTTGACTTATAGCGAATTCCATAGAATTGGGCCGGCCGCCTGGAATCAAAAGACTTTCGAACCCGTTGAAGATCCTTGTGGCTCCGGATTCCTCCAATCCAGCCGATTCCGAATCGACCAATTCCGGGATCTTTTGCAGCGAAGGCCTGTCATCGAATTCTTCAAACCTGGGGCATGTCGATCCTGAATGAAACTAAACATCATTGATCCTACTATCAATCAATCCAAAGGCCTAACTCCGGCTCTCTCTACGGGTGGAAGGAGGGGCAACAGCCTTGTCAAGGCGCGGGCCAAGCCCACTCAAAGTGAAGCGATTTATACCGCTGCACTAGAATAGGAAAAGCCAGACATTCCTTCTTTTCAGAATTCCAGTCCTGCGGGCCTGCCCGAACTGTCAGTGATTCAAACAAAGACGCGGGTGCGAGTCTTCCTCGGTTGAAGTCAAAAAAGTCCTCCTCCTTTATCTTATTCCTACCATCCGGGGCGAAAGGATGAGACGGAATAGCGTGTCATTTCGGAACCGTTCATAAGCTTTCCCTTGACTAATATCAAAGTCAAGGCAGCTATCTGGATAATTTTGGGCCGAAGGCATCACAAGATCGAGAGGAGCCATCTTGATTCGGACTAGAGGAGGAAGTGAGCCCATAGGTGTAGGAATCAATCCACTGTCTCGTTGCCAATTAGAGTAGAGCCAAAGGCAGCTATCGCGATGAATTGTTACAATGTGTGCCTCCTTCTGGGGAAGCGCGCATGCAGGTGCAGGAAGGAAGCTTCTGCACAGCAGACAATGAATCTATGGGTCCCATGCCTTGTTAGACGACCCGTGCCTTCATCCAAACAGGTGCCTCCTAGGCGGAGAGGAGGGCTTAGGATCGCCTTTACCAGGGGGATGAGGATGAGACAGAGTTGACTCCCGCGGCCTCCCGGTAGAAGAGGGAGAAAGCCCAGTCTTCTATCTCAGTCTCAACAGAAGGTAAGAGGAAGGGCCATTCCCTCTTTCCTTCGGGAAGGGCTTCAAAGCGCCTTCATCATGTCAAGCTTCAGGCAACCGATTGGCTCCAAGGGACTTTAGAAGAAGAGCAATGAGCGTAGTGTTGAACTATTTCAGTAAGCACCCCTTCCGAAATAGAAATCCATCCTTGATTGCCATCGAGATTTCCTCCCCAACTAGCCCCTTATTAATCTAAAATGAAAGAAGAAGTTCGGGAAACCGTCAGGCCCCACTCAAACTAGCTGCCCTGCCACCTTAGAATTCTAAAGAAGCATTTCTTAAAAAAAAAGAAAGAAGCCCGAATGCTCAAGCTCAATATCATATGGGTTGTGTTCTACCAACGAGCAGCCAGGAGCCTAAAGAAAGCACTGAGAAAGAGATAAGTGTTCCGTATAGGTTCGTATATATATATACTGTGGCGCTATATGATCTTTAGCTATAGGTCTCGTGTGCTTGCTATATAAAGTACATATACGAGTCACGAGTAAGAGGAAGTGGTAACGGTCGATGGATGTTCATATTTGAGTATTTGCTGACGGAATGCCTCACATCAAGGTGACAGGATTCGAACCTATGGCCCTCTGTACCCAAAACAGATGCGCTGACCAGACTGCGCTACACCTCGTCTCACCACCCCGGAGCATATAGATCCACCCGATCGATGAACACTCAAACCGAACTCACCCATCCTTTTGGGCACAGGGACGCGAGAACCTAAGAAACAGCTTTTTTTTCGAAATCTGCCTCCAGCAAGATAGGGCGACGCAAAAAAGCCGTATAGTGCAGGAGCGCTCACATTTTTTGGCTGACTCTTGCACTTGAATTTCAAAATCCGGCTCGCTCCCGGCCTTTGGACCCTTGGCCCGCTTAGAAGTGGATTCGAACCACTGACACAAGGATTTTCAGTCCTTTGCTCTAACCAGCTGAGCTACCTGAACCACTTTCCTAAAATATGTTTTATTCATCGAATAGCGCCCTACCTTACCACTTGACTAGTAAAAAGCCCTTGTACTAAAAAAAAGAGAATAGATAGGCCTTTTTCGCTTCTTCGCCAAGCTTTCGAGCAGCTCTTTCAACTGCCGCCTAATCCCCCAACATGCTCAAGAACCGAGAGCCGTCCAGTCCCTGGACAGCCGGAGGGAGCTTGCTTATAGAAAGAAGATAGGCCGATCAAACAAAAAGAACGCGCAAAGGTCTCTCCGCTCCTAGTCACTAAGTAGTGCTATTCTGGGGGGCTGGACTCCACCAAGAGGTTCTTTCTCTCACGTCATTTCGCCCGCCCGTTTCACTTCTGTTCCGGAGGAAATGGGATTTGAACCCATGATACAATCTTCTTGTATGTCGATTTAGCAAACCAATGCCTTAAGCCACTCAGCCATACCTCCAAGTTCTTGATCGGAATGGAATTTGATGTGCCGGGTTTGGTTGGTTGCCCGAAGGGCTATCTGATCCGATCAACTGCGTAAGCCGTAGCGCGCTAGCGCGCGTACTATTCCGGGGACTCTATCCAGATCTATGGATCTCCCCAGCATCCAAGCGAGACTCCATCAAAATCTGCCACTCGTTGGGCGACGCCTTCTTTTCTACGAACACCCCACCACTGAATGATGAACTTTGCCAGTTTTCGCCTCCGACCCGACCAGGAGAGAACACAGGGTCAAGCCAAGCCCTTACCCGCCTGAATGGAATTCATATCTCCTTCGTCTGGTCGAGAAGGGAGAAAGCCCGTGGAACTGGACTGTGACTCTTCTATTACATTATGGAGAAGTCCATTCTCGTCATGGTCGATCCACGTCCTACCGTAGTGCCCGGAGAACCAGGCTTGCTTAGCTTACAAAGCTAGCTTACTAACGCGAATCCTTTTTTATTGATTGCACGAGCTAGCCAGCAAGCCAGCAAAGCCCCCGACGCTTAATCGCTTCATTTAGGCACCTACTGACACTAAAGCCGTTCCACTCGTGCTTCTCTAACGAGAATCACTTCGTTCCACTCTCCCAACAGGCCAGCAAGCCATTCCTAGCGGCTTAGCCCTTGTTAAAGGCTAAAGAGCGTACTGAACACTCACCCTTTCTCGCCAGCAAGCTAAGCTCCTAGTCCTCTTAGCCGGCTTACCTTTAACCTAACTCTCTAGTTTATGGCCGAAAAACACGGGAAAACACTACTTTTTGATCAAAAAAAAGAAGGCCATTTAAAAGCTCTTTTCTTGTGTTCTTGAGTACACGTTAGGATATTACTTCAGGGGCTATCCAAGCCATTGAGGAGCCTGCTCAAGCTGCTGAGGATGATGAATGATCCTAGAGGCTCTTCTTCCGTATGAGATCTTATAACCGGGAAGCGTAGGTAGAACTTGTGGAAGGAAGACACTGGCGAGTAGACCTGTGAGAGCCCCCCATCAAAGGTCGATATCTTACCTTTCAAAGCGGGTATAAGAATGGGAAGTCGGGATATCCCAATCTTCCAGCTCTCAAGCAGTTCAGAAGATTCATCCCTCATTCAATCCCCTTTGCTCCTGCTTTCATCTACCCCTATGCTTCTGCTTTCTTCGTCTATGCCTATGCCTCCAGGGATGGATCCAATTTCCTGTCCTTTTTTGGAATCGTTGATACATATGTTATGTTACGATGGCTTCGGATGAGAGAGGGTGGTCGTAGATCATAGTTCTGTAGCGAAGCTAGGCTGTTGAGTTTGAGCTATGAGTTCTGACCTGAGCTAGTCTTTCAGATTAGGCAGGGAACATGAGGGACAGTTCCTCACTACCGAAATTCCCTTACAGTTCTAGAAGGTAAGAGAAGCTAGGGCTTTTGAGTTCCAGTAATCAAGCCAAACTGGAGTTCTGGAGAGAAGGCAGTGAACGGAGTTGGCGGTTCGAGTTCTTGGCAGGACGGATGGGACCCAGAGTTAACAAGTAGCTTGGCTCAACCTTCGCTTTCCTTTGACAAGGCAGCTAAGGCTCCAGCTTCGCTTTCTACTTCGCTGCCTTTCTCTAACGAGACAAGTAAAGTACCTTAATTCACTTACAGCAAGATAAGGTATTTCAAGCGGGTGAAAGTATAGAGCTACTAACCAGAGTCAGAAAAGTTGGTTGGCATTCAAGCAAGAGAGAAAGAAGTCCCGATCAGGCTACAAGTGGGACTAGAAGCGAGGGCCGCTATTCCGGTCAGCTTGTTAGAAAGGGAACTAGCACCCTAAAGACAGCTACTCTCGCTTTCTAACAGTAAACTAAACTGCCTTCCGGTCGCCTCACCAACGCCTTCTCTCCCTATCGGTCGAACTTTTCCATCCGGGAAAGGGGATCGATTACCTTTCTTAGCTAGGAGAAAGTCACTGTCATCGCTCTCTCCTTGAATCGCTCGGAAATCGTACCTAGCCTCTCGTCCATAACCTAGCCCGAAGCTCTCAAGCGACTGATTTCACACAAGTAGTAGGACCTTCTTGTATAGTGGAGTTAGAATAGGCTCTAGAATAGTCGAATTAATGGTCAGTCTCGCTCTCCACCCTGCTGCTAGATGGGATAGGGCTTTTCACATGCTTGAGATAAGACAGATCTTTTTTAGGCATTAAAGAGGCCGAGAGAAAAGTCTCATTTTTACATAGATGAGCAGCAACTTTATAAATTCATGCTCAAGTCTGTCACTTAGAAGATAGGATGGTATCGACCCGGACAAGGGGGCAAGATCCGCTGGCTTAGGGCCCCTTTAGTAGGGAGCAGAATCGGTAGGTTCCTTTCCGCCCATCGATTCAATAAGATCAGTTCAATCAGTAAAGGTCGAATTGAAATCTATTATTATCATAGACAAGACAAGGGAAGATGCCCCCAATAGAAGGCAATTTTTTAATGTACCAGAGAATAGGCAGGTTTAGAGTTAGAGGAATATCAAGAATTGGAATATCAGTCAGAAATTGAATAAGAGAAGCAAAGACGGGTTATAGTATAGTAGAATCAGTAATCATCTAGCGGGGACGGTTTCACTTATAGGTCAAGGGTCTCGCCCATCTCTATTCGCCTATCCTCTTCCTAGATCGAAGCTTTCCTTGGCTTCGAAGCCTATCTCCACCATGACCTCTTTCTCCTAGCTCTAGCTGTCGAAATAAACCGCCTCTCCCTCTGTCCTAGTCAATTCATTCTTTCTTGGCCTCTTCGTCAGTAGGGGTCTGGAATCTAACCCTCAAACCTTTCCTTTAAGATAAGAAAAGCGTATCGCCCTTTCCTCTATCAACTACCATCGGAAACGCGGAAAGAGCCTATCTCTTACTCTTAAATCCAGTAAAGCTTAAGAGAGGTACTGAAAAAAAAGACTAAGTGACCCGAGAAGCCCACCCTTTAGGTCCCTTTTCATAGACGAGAGAATGAGGATCGATTTAGTGCTGAAAGCCTTAAAAGCATCAATACGATTTCAGCTTGCCCCTATACTCTATGAGATAGAAACTTTTGCCATTGAAGGGTCCTCATAGAAGGAAAGAGTGAAAGTCTCATTTTGACACTAGCGAGATACCTACTTTCTAATGGATCTCTCAGTCTACGAAGGAAAAAGTGAGAACGTTAAAATGCCTTTCTAATAGAAAGTTTCTACATGCTATCTGGAGCTATAGGTAGAGGAATTTGATCGATTGGCTTTCAAGCTGAACTATGTAATTAAGAAGTGTAATGCCAAACTGATTAGCTAAGAGAAGCCCTGGAGTAAGGCTTTAGCCTCAGCCTCCTATTGCCCTGACCAAAGTTGCATGAGAATGCTAAAACAATTAAACCGACTCTCTAATGCAGCCACCTACTGCACTATTTAAGTCAATAGCAGAACCATCCACATTTAGTTTAAGGCCTGTAATATGAGGAATCTGAGCCATTTCCCTCTTTTGGGAATGGCGGGCAGAATGATTATCAAGGCTTGAATGCATGTCTGATCATGAAGACTGAGAGAGTAAGAAGCCTTAAGAGATCTGAGCACCACTTCAAAACACTTAGGATCATTTTTGTTTTTCTTTGAAGGATCTTCACACAGGGAAAGAGCTCCTAAGTGCTAAGTCCGACAGTGCTCTCCACCCTGGATAAAGGTCTATGAGGTGTGGGATGTCTTCCCTTCCTGAGTTAGTGCCAAAAGAATAGTAAGCAATGATCATGTTGCCAGCATGCTATGCGACTAGTCGATTATCTTACTAAGCTAAGAACTGGATCTCCATCCAAGAAAGTCAATAGATATTTTTTATGGCTTTCAGTGCCCCTAGCACGAGATCATCGAACTGCACTTGAATTAAGAGGTTCACTTCACTGCTGGTATGCTTTAGGACTCTTCACTGAATGACGACTGACTAGCGGATTCAGGGAACGAAGATGGCCCTCTACCTACATCTATACTGGACTCCTGACTGTTAAGAAACTTTTTCTTTTTTCGATTTTGAGTTCTTTTTAGAAGAGAGAAAGAGTAGAAACAAAGGGTACGCTCTCTAGAAGATTTGCTCGGAGCTGTTCACTTTCACTCGGTCGACTGGTATCTTGAAACCTCTTCGCTTGCGGGGGCAGGAGTGGAAACGTCTGAGAGAGCGCTTCGCGAAAGAATCGTGTGGCGCGGTGAAGGGTTCCCGTTGGGGTTTCCGGCTCTCCTGGTCTCCACCTACTTGTGGAAGAGGGGGGTGAGTTGATATTAAGGTGTCAAGGCGCTCGAAGAAGGCCACAAGTGGAAGCAACCGATGCTTTGGTCATTCAGTTGACTCCTTGCTGCCAGTCCGTGCTTGCTGTCATGCTGGCAAAAGCGGGGCTTTCGGTCGGTTTTACCTACTATTGGATTTGAACCAATGACTCTCGCCGTATGAAAGCGATACTCTAACCGCTGAGTCAAGTAGGTCAAGCTGAGTCAAGTCAGAGAAAATAGACCCCTATAAGTATAAGAGAAAGCCGCGCAACCAAAGTTCCCCTTACTATACAAGGGGGGGCGGAGCGCTAAGAAAGAGAAAGCGTTATCACTATACGAAATGAAGCAGCGGCTAGCACGCTAAGCTAAGATCAACCACTTGGAGAACGCGGAGCCTTTCTTTCTCGGTCGTCTGTCTTAAGAAGTTAAGCGGATTCCGATTCATGTGGTCGTTCTCTGCTGCATTGGTGTTTTCACTCCCCACTCTCCACCAGAACAAAATGTTTCCACTATATCTCAGGAGTAGTCAAAGGAAGTACGGCGGGTCCGAGTAGGAAAAAATGAACTAAGAAGTAGGGCATAGAACAATGGATCAATTCATTCAACAAGATCCGTTCGGATCAGACCAGGATGAATGGGATTGGTTTGACCTCTCGCTCGGAATTCACCCGCCGCCGACAGATGTCCCATGCCACGTTTCGTGAACAGCTATGCCCGAGAATGAATGAATTGTGATATAGCGCCGAATAAGTCACAGCTCTATTCCCGACTTGAAATCCATAAAGGACTTTAAGGGAGAGAAAATGGGGGGCCCTAAAATGCCTCGGGACGACTGCACGTTACATCATAGCAGCACGACCAAATGGAGGCGGAAAGCCGGTTGGGCGCTAGCGCTTTATATTATACTAATATAATATGAATTCAATTAAGTTAAGGGCTTTTCCCTTATTAGTAAAGTTGCTCGAGGCCGGAAAATGAGAATACAATCTAGAAGATCTGGTCGAATGGTAGAAGAATCTATGGATTCGTTAGGAATCGATAGTCGTTGGCTGGACATACGAGTCACAACCGGCCGGGAAGAGGAGGGATCAACGACGGAGCTACTAGCTACTAGTTGTAAAGGAAAGGACAAGACCACCTTTCGTACATTTCTACTGGTCCAGACATTCGAATAGCGAACGAAAGACCAGGAGATTGGATCTAGAAAGCACTTCCAGCAGGGTTGACGGCTGTGTGGTCCTCATTCAGCTGGAAGTAGGAAAGAAATCCCGGCACGACCGATGACTTAGTCTCCTTCTCCGCTTCGACTCAACCACCTACCTAACCTCTTAGAAAAGATCCGATAGATAGCAGCTACCTAACTTTTAAGCCCTTCACCAATCAAGGTCTTTCATCTAGTAAGTCCTAGTACTATGTTCTCCAAGCTTGACTAATAGAGTAGGCAGGCCCTTTAGAGAGCAGTAGAATGTTGGGTTAGCTCTGCCTTTAAGTGATAGGGGGTGAGGGGAACTGCTCAGAAATGTCTTAGTTGGTTGAGGAGTGACCGATCCGGTCAGTCAAAAAATAGTAAAAAAAAAGAAAGTCTGTCTGGTCTGGTGTAGCTAATGTGACTTTCTCGATCTATAGTTCTTCTTCTTTCTCTCTCTTGACCAATGCTCTGGCTTCCCTCACTCAAAAAATCAGCCGTTGTGACACAGGTGTCTCGAGGTAGGCCGTGGATTGAATAGAGAAAGAAGGAAGTGCTTGCGCCTTAGGAATCTTGCGCTAAGGCTTGAACTTGCTGCATTCTAGTTTCCAGGAGCGCACTGGAGTTTGATCTTTCAGTCGTTCATTCTTCAAGGCATAATCTTTCGTGACAAGCGGAAGACGGAGGAGCAGGCAAGAAGAGCAAGTATAGTGAAAGTATCCTCATGGGCCAAACAAAAAGAGGTTGAGCCCCAACGTCAAATTAATGCATTGATTCAAGGGGTACCCGTGCAAACATCGTCTATCTCTCTGGTCAAGTGGCTCCGCTCTTAGGGAGAGAATCTACGGATTCTGTGAAAGGGCTTCCCTATCTATGATTGAGCTCTCGCTCTTACTCTTTCTATCAGTCGTGTTTTTTCTTTTCTCTCTGACCGTCAACTTGCTTGATTTACTAACCTCGTGTTCTCATCCACTTTAAGGTCAGGTCGAAGCAAAGCGTTTTCCTTCCTCTTCCTATCGGAAAACAAGAACCCGCCAGCTAACTTCTCTCTAGTGGGCTTCACTTGTACGCTATCCTTCCTGACCTTACCTCGACTCTACTCTCCAAGCTCACTGCTCGACGCTCGCCTGACATATCGGTCTGAAGTTTCTTTGATCACTTAGGACAGACAATCTTTCTAAAAAAGAAAAATCTCGTAATATAGTTCAAGAAAGTGGCTGTGACGTGAATTGCATTGTGCTCATCAACGTGTAAGCTGCACCATGCTGAATGAGAGAATGACATTCCCTTTCAATTGAGATATTGCGTATGATAAGAGAGATAAAGGTTCCTTTTTTTCCGGTATGCTGCTCCGCGAGCAAGGAGCGATAGAAGCTAGTATTCTGTAATGAATAACAAGAGTCTGGCACTATAGGGGAATCCAACACCTAGTGATTTACATTTTACACCTTATCTTCTAGACTTTCGGTGGAAAAACCAGCCGAGTCTTCCAGCAGGAGTTCCACGCCTTTTTAACCTGCATAAAAAAAAAAGGAAGTCTTGCGCCGGGCATGATCCCGGTGTCGAGCAGAGCAGAGCGAATTAAAAAATTTGAATGAGAAATCATTTTCAAATGAGACTCTATGGTAGTCCTACGCCAAGTGATCTAGAATTTATGGTAGATGAGGGTTTTTCTTTATCTTCAGGTGGTACCTCTACTACTCTTTCTTCAACTAGGTCGGACGCACAAAGCGCTCCACCTGAGTTAGAGCGGTTATTTGAGAGAATCTGCAATGAATACGCGGAGTGGGTGGTGATAGCCGATAAGCAATTACCCCCCGAATGGGACATGCCTGACCTTGTTCGGGCAGTGATAGGGGAGGAAGCGCTAGCCACCCCAAGCTATATGAGCGATGCCTATTATGATGTAATGTTACATGGACAAAATAGTTGGTTATGCCAATCAATTTTGAAGTTTCTTGATCTAATCAACTATGTCTTCTAGTCTGTTTGGAAGGAGAACTCATTTTCATTTCATCTTGTGACTCATTCTCTTCGATCTTCTCTTTGATTGCTTTTGAAAACGTCTTTTTAACTGAACTACAATGGTCTGATTCTTTTGAAGAAGATATGTAGGCAATTCGGCGTATACCCGGATGCGACCCCATCCACTCCCTCCATCCATGGATAAGGATAAAACAGCATCTTTCACTGTTTCGTTGGAAAAACCAACGCTCATATTGACTTTCTTTCGCCCTACTCTAAGGGTACTTTAAAGATTTTGATATCTTTTTTTTATATTATATAAAGGCCCCAGAACGCTAAAAGGTGAGGGAACCAGAGTTCTCTTTCTAAAAAAGAAAAAGAAATGACTATAAGGAACCAACGATTATCGATTCTTAAACAACCTATATTCTCCACACTTAATCAGCATTTGATAGATTATCCAACCCCGAGCAATCTTAGTTATTGGTGGGGGTTCGGTCCGTTAGCTGGTATTTGTTTAGTCATTCAGATAGTGACTGGCGTTTTTTTAGCTATGCATTACACACCTCATGTGGATCTAGCTTTCAACAGCGTAGAACACATTATGAGAGATGTTGAAGGGGGCTGGTTGCTCCGTTATATGCATGCTAATGGGGCAAGTATGTTTCTCATTGTGGTTCACCTTCATATTTTTCGTGGTCTATATCATGCGAGTTATAGCAGTCCTAGGGAATTTGTTCGGTGTCTCGGAGTTGTAATCTTCCTATTAATGATTGTGACAGCTTTTATAGGATACGTACCGCCTTGGGGTCAGATGAGCTTTTGGGGGGCTACAGTAATTACAAGCTTAGCTAGCGCCATACCCGTAGTAGGAGATACCATAGTGACTTGGCTTTGGGGTGGTTTCTCCGTGGACAATGCCACCTTAAATCGTTTTTTTAGTCTTCATCATTTACTCCCCTTTCTTTTAGTAGGCGCCAGTCTTCTTCATCTGGCCGCATTGCATCAATATGGATCAAATAATCCATTGGGTGTACATTCAGAGATGGATAAAATTGCTTCTTACCCTTATTTTTATGTAAAGGATCTAGTAGGTTGGGTAGCTTTTGCTATCTTTTCTTCCATTTTTATTTTTTATGCTCCTAATGTTTTGGGGCATCCCGACAATTATATACCTGCTAATCCGATGCCCACCCCGCCTCATATTGTACCGGAATGGTATTTCCTACCGATCCATGCCATTCTTCGTAGTATACCTGACAAAGCGGGAGGTGTAGCCGCAATAGCACCAGTTTTTATATGTCTGTTGGCTTTACCTTTTTTTAAAAGTATGTATGTACGTAGTTCAAGTTTTCGCCCGATTCACCAAGGAATATTTTGGTTGCTTTTGGCGGATCGCTTACTACTAGGTTGGATCGGATGTCAACCTGTGGAGGCACCATTTGTGACTATTGGACAAATTTCCCCTTTTGTTTTCTTCTTGTTCTTTGCCATAACGCCCATTCTGGGACGAGTTGGAAGAGGAATTCCTAATTCTTACACGGATGAGACTGCCTGAAAAGTGAGAAATTCTGACACCCATCATTTTCGAGTGAGTATTACACCAAGAATTGACAAGCCTTTAGTTGTACGTTTTCTATTTCTTACGTGACTTTGATGAAAGAAAGCATTCCGGGAACAGGAATAAGAGTAAAGGCCTTCCTTGTCATTGTAGTAGGCTTGTTTGCAAGAGAGAAGAAGCAGCTTCAACGATGCAATCAGACCTGTGAGAGTAAGCATGAGAAGCCAGTCTGTCTGCAATTGAGTTGCCTTGTCTATAGATGTGAGAAACCATCATGCCAGAAGACAATAAGCTGATGCATTCTCTGATCAAGTAAAGCACATGTCAAGGGGTGGATATAAGACCAAGGATGGAGTCCACCATAACTTTGGAATCAGATTCGATGTCATTCACTTGGATGCCCTTATCAGAACATAGTTTGAACCCATCTCTGAGAGCTCTAGTCTCAGCCATCATGTTAGTACCATTGTGATAGAATGAAGAGAAGGAAAAAATAAAAAATTTGACCTGAACTCTTTCTCAGGATACCACCACCTGCACTCTCTCCCATAGTAGCTGATCCATCTATGTTGAGTTTGGTACATTTTGGGGGAGGAGGATTTGATCCATATCCCGCTTTTATTTCCCTTCGGGCTCCTTATTCCGAGGCTGTTCTTTATCACGGCTCTTCTGAGGCTTTCCAACCAACCCTGTTGACTCGGAGTATTCAACCCCCCATTCGCCTAGCCATCAGATTCCTCCGCTGCCATCTTCGCTTTTGGCTCCTTGTCATTTGATCTGGGGGAATCAACCTCGAAGAAGGGAGCCTAGGAGCGTAGTTTGGCCTGTGTTCAAAATTCAATGCTCAAATTCCAGCTTCAAGCGTTCTGCAGCTCATAATCATATTATGGAAAAGGAGGCGTGGGAAAACGGCACCAATTCTGTCCAATAACATCAAAAACCTCATTTTTTAGTCCTTCGGCCTTCGCAAACAAACAGTCCGGCCAACCCAAGTAATCCCCCATAACATCAATCAGTACCGCAAAAGGCTAAAAATCTGACTAAGTCTCCAGCAGCTGCGGAGCGGGGGATAAAGGAACAGCAGGATTACAACATTGCACAGGATCAATCAGAATGCGGGAGCGCAGAGCCTTTAAGAGATAGGGGGTGCGGGAGCATAATACTTAATACTAAGGATTCCCCGCGGTTTTTCATGCAGATTTGACCACGGTGTGCACCCCCCTTAACTTAACCCCTATTACGTAAGGGGGACCTTCGGCGGGATAAAAGAGAGTGCGGGAAAAGCAGCTACAGATACAGGACAAAAGAAGGAGTGGCGCACTTAAAGAGTAAAAAAATCCATCGTAGCGCAAAAGAGCATCCCGCAGAAAGAGGATCCCGCGGAAAGTTTCCACTTTTCTGTCCAGCTGCAAAATGGAATGGAATAGTCTAAGATGCTTAATAGCTCCAACAAGCGCGAAAGCCGTTGCTTCTTGCTTTCGAGCCCAAGCCTACGTTTGCTTAGTAAGGTTGCTTCTTTTTATATCTCCTCAAAAAAATAAAGGCGAAAGGTTGCTTGCTTTACTTTGAGAAAGAAGTAGAAAGAAGGTATTATATAATAAATAAAAGTAAAAGCGCTAACGCGCTTTTTTTTTCAATAAGGGGCGGGAAGAAGCGAGCCTCTCAGAGAAAAAAGTGCTAGTTGTAGCGCGCTAGCGCGCATTTGACTAAAAACATGGAAAGTAAAGGCTCTGGGCAACGAGTGGGGGGGAGCCTTGACTTGAAGCATTGTACAAGTGCTTAAGGCTCCTTCGGGCCATGGCCACAACTATCATATAAGGCAAGGCTTGGAAGCAAGCTACCTGCGCCTATCGGCGGGAACTGGGCTTGGCTTGGTTAGTAGTGCCCGCCCATTCTGTCTCGCCCGCCTGCCGACCCATGAATTCTTCAGAGCGGGCCGGCAGGCCGGGCGTACGGGAACCGTCGAAGAAGTGCCTCAACGCGCCGCAGCCACTACTTTACTTTGACTCCTTTTATGCAATTATGAACTCCACGTAACTTTCTCGATTCCAAGGCAACTTATCCTTTTTGAGCTGACGTAACAAACTACGCGATCCTCCCAACGAAGCCAACATAAATCCGATCCGAATAAAAAAAATAAAAGGCAGTTTCATTATGGTAGTATACCAGCCACCTGTTCTGGAACTGGAAGTTCCAATCGGAGCATATAGATCCGTAAATGGATTTGTATGTATAGCCACTTCAGTCGTGTTCGTCGTTTCTTGAAAGTATCTTTTTTCTGGGAACATGGTCAACCAGAAATTCTTATGTTCGCGATTCTTCATCCACCGATGCAGAAAATGCTCCAGTTTTCCATTCTCATATGAGGCCGGAAAGTTTATTGGCAACAGGTCGACACGAAGTGATTCATCATCCTCAAACATGAGCCGATCGTTAGTTAGGGACGGTTTATAGATCAGAAAATTCCCACAAATTGAATGAGAAGTGGGTCCATGTAAATAATCGAGACCTTGCAAACAACAACGCTCCTTCCCCATATGGAGTTCGGAACCCAAAGGCAATCGTTGAGTGAACTGTATCTTCTTTGTGTTAGTTAACCTAAGCCGCACCCTTACTGCTGGGGTGGGGCTCGGCCTCCGAACCGTACGTGGGACGAGTTTCTGCCTCATACAGCTCGGGCCGAAACCCGGGGGAAGTTTAGGAGAGATGGAGAGAGCCAGCAGCTGACAGTCGGGGCGGGGATAAGCTTCCTTCTTCACAAGCTTCTCCCTCCCAAAAAAACCGAACCGATAGCGCTTCCCGTTTTTTCTATTCCATCCCATTCC